ATTAATTTTAATACAACTTTAAAAGTTGATATTTTAGTAACTTTAATTTTATTATTGTTTTATATTAAGAATAGAATCATTTATCATAATCACTATATTGATATATACGTTAATAACTCAATACACATGTAAGAATATAATTTATGTATTTAATAATTTAAGACATAGTTAATTTTAAAATGACTAGCAAAAATTGTGCCAGCAGCTGCGGTTATACAATTAGTCATTATTATTTTTATTAGGATTATTATTAATTTTTATACTATTGATTTTAATAATAACTATAATTTTTAGGTGAAATTTAAATATTAATTTAAATTTAGGTAAATTTAAAGATTTATAAGAAATTCTTTTTTGAAACTAGGATTAGATACCCTATTATTTTGAATGTAAAATTATCCTTAATATTAATAGTTAAGATCTTTAAATTGAAAGAATTTGACGGTAATTTGATCATTTTAGAGGAACCTGTTCTGTAATCGATAATCCACGATAAATTTTACCTTAATTTATAGTTTGTATATCTCTGTTTGATGAATGTTTTATTAGGATATTTTCTTTTATCTTTATGGGGATTTATATCAGGTCAAGGTGCAGCCATATTAAGGGTTGAAATGGGTTACACTTAATTTTTTATTTTATTATTGGATTAATATATTTATTATATATTAATTAAATTGGATTTAATTGTAATGTTTAATATATTTTATTCATGATATATGTTCTTGATTAAGTACATATCGCCCGTCACTCTCATTATTAAAATGGGATAAGTCGTAACAAAGTAATCCTATCGGAAGATGGGGTTGGAATTATACAGATTATATTATAGTATTAATTTTTATTTACATTAAAAATTTATTTGTGCAATTCAAATTGATCTGATTATTTAATTCTTAATTTATTTATTTGTATTTTATATTTAATAGAAATAACTTAATTCTTAGTATTTTTTAATGAATCGATAAATATTATTTATAGTATATTTAACTGTAAAGGTTATAAATTTAATATATTGAAAGTATAATTTATTTTTTGTACCTTTTGTATCAGGGTTTATCAATTTAATTTTAATTATTTTTTTTAAATTTCCCGAAATTAGAGGAGATATTTATAATTGTTATATAATATATCATTATTATTAATAAATTATAAATAGTTGTTATATGCTATTCATCTTTAATTATCTGGTTTTTTAATAAATGAATTTAATTCAGGATTTAATGATATTATTAGTGTAATTAATTATTAATAATACATTTGATCTAAAATTGGAAGGGATAAGCTTTCTTTTTTTTCTATACTAATTTTATAATGTATAAATTATGTAGGATTAATAATTTTCATCATATAATTTGTTATAATTATATTTATTTTTATATTTATTTTTTTAATTGTTAGATTTTTATTTAAATTTATTATTGATCAAATACTTAATAGTTATAATGATAAAATTAGTAGATTATATTATTTAATATATAGTAACTCGGCAAATTTATTCTTCACCTGTTTAACAAAAACATGTCTTAATGGTTATATTTATTAAGTCTAACCTGCTCAATGATTGTCTTTATTAAGGATTAAATAGCCGCAGTATTCTGACTGTGCGAAGGTAGCATAATCATTTGTCTTTTAATTGAAGGCTTGCATGAATGGTTGAATGAGAGAATAACTTTCTTTATGTTAAATTATTGAATTTAATGTTTTAGTCAAAAAGCTTAAATTTATAAGTGGGACGAGAAGACCCTATAGAATTTTACTTTAAAATGTTTTAGATATTTTTTTGTTAATATCAAATGTTTATTAGAAATAAAGTTTTGTTGGGGTGACAATGGGATTTTTTTAACTCCCATATTTTACTTATTTATTGATTTATATATTTTAGATCCTATTTTAAGGAAAACTAGATTAAATTACCTTAGGGATAACAGCGTAATTTTTTTGGAGAGTTCTTATTGATAAAAAAGTTTGCGACCTCGATGTTGGATTAAAATTAGATTTAAGTGCAGAAGCTTAATTTCTAGGTCTGTTCGACCTTTAAAATTTTACATGATCTGAGTTCAGACCGGCGTGAGCCAGGTCGGTTTCTATCTTCTTAATTAATAATGTAAATTAGTACGAAAGGACCATTTACTACAAATATTTTGTTTAATTTGAATATTTTTAACTATTTTGGCAGATTAGTGCGGTAAATTTAGAATTTATTCAAGTAATTTATATTACAGGTAGTATTGTTCTTAATAATTTATTTGTTAATAGTTATTTGTGTTTTAATTTGTGTTTCTTTTGTTACACTTTTAGAACGTAGGGTCTTAGGTTATATTCAAGTTCGTAAAGGTCCTAATAAGTTAGGATTTGTAGGTCTTTTACAGCCTTTTTCTGATGGGTTGAAGTTATTTTTTAAGGAACAGATTTTTCCTTATAAGTCAAATACTTTAATTTACTATATATCTCCTATTTTTTTATTATTTATATCTTTTATTCTTTGAACTTTATTTCCGTTTTTAGTAAATGTTTATAATTATAACTATGGATTTTTGTTTTTTATAGTGTGTACTGGTATGGGAGTTTATGGTGTAATATTATCAGGTTGGTCTTCGAATTCAAATTATGCTCTTTTAGGAAGTCTTCGTTCTGTTGCTCAAGTTATTTCTTATGAGGTAAGAATAGTTATGATTATGTTATGTTTAATTATTTATATTTCTAGTTTTAATTTATTGGATTTTATGTTTTATCAGGGTATAGTTTGATTTATTTTTATATGTTTTCCCTTATTTTTTTGTTGAATTTCTTCTTGTTTAGCTGAAACTAATCGCTCCCCCTTTGATTTTGCTGAAGGTGAAAGAGAACTTGTTAGAGGATTTAATGTGGAATATAGAAGTGGAGGATTTGCTTTTATTTTTTTATCTGAATATATAAATATTATTTTTATATCCTTGATGACTAGAATTATTTTTTTGGGTTGTGATTTATTTTCTTTACTCTTTTATATTAAAGTGATGCTAATGGTGTTTTGATTTATTTGAGTTCGAGGAGTTTTGCCTCGGTTTCGTTATGATAAATTAATATATTTAACTTGAAAACTATTTTTACCTGTTTCTTTAAATATATTTATCTTTTATCTTGGTATTATTAGTTTTGTTATTATTTAATATTTAATTCATTAATTTGAGTATAATAAAAGTCGATGAAAGAATCTAACTTTCTTATTATACTTTCAAAGTATAAGTTTATCTAAAACTTATCAACTATATTTATTTATTCAAGTAATTTATCTCAAATTTTTGTTGTTAAAGGGTTTATAATAAAATAAGTAAAATATAATGTTGTAAGTACTTGACCTGTAAAGATATAGGGTTCTTCTGCTGGTCGAGCACCAATTCATGTTAGTAAGATAATAATAGTTACTATAGTTCAAAATAATATTTTTCTTAGAGGGTAAAAAATGTTACCTTGAAATTTTCTTTTATTGATAATTATGGGTAATGAAATAATTAAAATAGATATTAATATAGCTAGTACTCCTCCTAATTTGTTAGGGATAGATCGTAGAATAGCATATGCAAATAGGAAATATCATTCTGGTTGGATATGCACGGGTGTGACTAGAGGGTTAGCGGGAATAAAATTTTCGGGATCCCCTATTATTTGAGGCTCTAATAATACTACAATTGAAAATAAGAATAATGTAATTATAATTCCTAACAAATCTTTAACTGAAAAGTAAGGGTGAAAGGGTGATTTATCATAATTTGAATTTAACCCTAAAGGATTATTTCTTCCTGTTTGATGTAAAAATAATAAATGAACAATTACCAAGGCAGATACTAGGAAAGGTAATAAAAAATGTAATGTAAAGAATCGTGTCAATGTGGCATTATCTACGGAGAAGCCTCCTCATAGTCATATTACTAAGGTTTTTCCTAAATAAGGAACAGCTGATAATAGATTAGTAATAACAGTGGCTCCTCATAATGATATTTGGCCTCAAGGTAAAACATACCCTAAAAAAGCGGCTCCTATAATTATTAATAAGAGGATGATTCCAATTGATCAAGTTATGTATAATTTATAAGACCCATAATATAAACCTCGTCCAATATGAAGATATAAACATATAAAGAATAATGAGGCCCCATTAGCATGAGTATATCGTATAATTCATCCATTATTGACATCTCGACAAATATGCACTACACTATTAAAGGCTAATTCAATATTAGCAGTATAATGTATAGCTAGAAATAATCCTCTGATAATTTGGATTATTAGACATATTCCTAAAAGTGATCCAAAATTTCATCACAATGAAATTGATGAAGGTGAAGGTAAATCAATTAAAGATCTATTAATAATTTTAAATAAAGGGTGTATTTTTCGTATTGGTTTATTCATATTTAATTATTAATTTTTTATTCGTAAAGGTCCTTCTGTAACTTTTGCAATATTAGATGTGACAATTATAGTAAATAATAAATAAATAACCATTATTAATGTTAATTGGGCTGTGATTATATTAAAAATTTTAATTAGGGTAATTGAATCATTATATATTAAACTATTAATATAATATTCTATATTATAATAGTAGTTTAATATATAAACCAAGATTATTACAGCTCTAGGGATAATCATTATATTGATAGATGACTTAAATTTTTCATTAGAAGCTACACTAGCCATATAAATAAATAGTACTAAAGCTCCTCTTAATATAATAATAATAATAATATATGAGAAAAAGAAAGATTCTATTATATAGCCAATAATTATTGAAGTAATTAGTGTTTGAATAATAAGAATTAGTCCTATACTTAATGGGTGATTTAAGGTTAAAAGAATCAAGGATAATATAATTATTAAGGATAACATAATCTTCATGTCAGTAAATATTTTAAATAAAAATTTTAATTTTGGAGATTAATGATGGGTTTGCACTCTTTACTGAAGTTTTAAAGGATTTATTCCTATTTATGGTTTACAAAATCATTGTTTTTTCTTAAACTATTAAAACTTATTTTTTTAGAATATTTCTTGTTATTTAATCTGTTCAGTGGTTTAGTTGTTTTTTGTTCTACTCGTAAACATTTATTATTATCTTTACTAAGATTGGAATATATAGTACTAAGTATTTTTTTTTCTTTATTTTTAGTTATATTTAATTATGGTTATGAATTATATTTTACTTTATTATTTCTTGTATTTACTGTTTGTGAAGGGGCTTTAGGTTTATCTATTCTAGTGAGATTAGTTCGTAATCAGGGTAATGATTATTTATTAAGTATATCAATTTTAAGATGATAAAATATTTAATAATACTTTTATTTTTAATCCCTATTATTCAAAGTTACTGATTATTAATACATTTTTTAATATTAATTTGTTTTATGTTTATTTTTTTTAATTATTGTTATGATTTTTTAATTCCTTTTAATTCTTTATTAAGTTTAGATCTCCTCTCTTATAGTTTAATTAGCTTAACTTATTTTATCATTTTTTTAATGATAATAGCTAGATATAAAACTTATTTATCTATAGATAAATCAAGAGAGTTTGGGTTTTTAATATTAATAATAACTTTATCTTTAATTTTGACTTTTTCTTCTGTTAATATATTTATTTTCTATATTTTTTTTGAAATATCATTAATCCCCACCCTTTTTTTGATTTTTGGGTGGGGATATCAGCCAGAGCGTATCTCTGCGGGTTATTATTTGTTATTTTATACATTATTTGCTTCCTTGCCTTTATTGTTGGGTATTTTTTATATTAACTCTTTAGTTTATTCCCTGGATTTTTGATTTATTTATTTAGATAATTTTAATATTTATATATATTTATCTTTAATTTTAGCTTTTCTTTTTAAGATACCCATACCTTTCTTCCATTTTTGATTACCTAAAGCTCATGTTGAGGCACCTATTTCTGGTTCTATAGTTTTGGCAGCCATTTTACTAAAATTAGGGGGTTATGGATTAATTCGTATTTATCTATTTTTAGGGATTAATTCTTTTTCATATAGATATTTTTGATTTAGAGTAAGATTATGGGGGGCTGTTATTATTAGTTTTTTGTGTTTATTTCAGGTTGATATTAAATCTATTATTGCTTATTCTTCTGTAGCTCATATATCTTTAGTAATTTGTGGTATTATAAGTTACAGCTTGTATGGTTTTTCTGGTTCTTTAACTGTTATAATTGGGCATGGGTTTTGTTCTTCAGCTCTCTTTTGCTTAGCTAATATTATTTATGAACGTAGAAATAGTCGTAGTTTATTTATTAATAAAGGGTATATAATAAGAATGCCTGGGTTGACTTTGTTTTGATTTTTGTTATGTTCTAATAATATGTCTTCCCCTCCTTCCTTGAATTTATTAGGGGAGATTTATTTAATTAATTCTATTATTTCTTGAGACTATATAACTTTTATATTATTAGGTATTTTATCTTTTATGTCTTGCTGTTTTAGAATATATTTATTTTCTATAACTCAGCATGGTTATATTTATAGAGGTTTATTAAATAAATATCCTATTTTAATTCGTGAGTATATATTAATCTTGTATCATTTTATTCCTCTTAATTTTTTAATTTTAAAATTTGATTATATCACTATATGTTTTTAGAGGATTTGGATAGTTCAATAAAGAATAATAATTTGTGGTATTATAGGTGAATGTCTTCTCTAGATCCATTATTTATATTAATGTTAGACTGTATAAGACTTGATCATTTATTTTATTATTTTTTGGGTTACTGTGTATATTTTTTGGTTTTATATTTTTATTAGATGATTATTCTTTATTTTTTGATTGAGAGGTTTTAACTTTAAATTCTTCTTGTTTGTCTATATCTATTTATTTAGATTGAATATCGTTATTATTTATAGGAAGAGTATTATTAATTTCTTCAATAGTAATTTTATACTCTTTTTCTTATATATCTGCTGATTTATTTAAGGTGCGATTTTTATATATTGTGCTTTTATTTGTTTTATCTATAATATTCTTAATTATTAGACCTAATTTAGTTAGAATTTTATTAGGTTGGGATGGTTTAGGGTTAGTTTCTTATTGTTTAGTTATTTATTACCAAAATTTTAAATCTTACAATGCAGGGATATTAACTATTTTGAGTAATCGTATTGGAGATGTTTCAATTTTAATTGGTATTGCTTGATTATTTAATATAGGTTGTTGAAATTACATTTATTATTTATCTTTTATATCTAATACTATTTCTTCATGATTGATTTGTTTAATAATTTTATCAGCGTTTACGAAAAGAGCTCAAATTCCATTTTCTTCTTGGTTACCGGCAGCTATAGCTGCACCTACTCCTGTTTCTGCATTGGTTCATTCTTCAACATTGGTAACTGCGGGAGTTTATTTATTAATTCGTTTTAGTAATTTGATAAATTTATTTAATTTGGACTTATTTCTTTTGGTTTCTTGTTTAACAATATTTATATCAGGGTTGGCAGCTAATTTTGAGTATGATCTTAAGAAGATTATTGCTCTATCGACCTTGAGACAATTAGGATTAATATTAAGAATTTTATTTATAGGATTTAATGTTCATGCTTATTTTCATATGTTAATTCATGCTTTTTTTAAAGCTTTAATATTTTTATGTGCTGGTTTAATTATTCATTGTATAAGTGACTGTCAAGATATTCGTTATATGGGATATTTAATTAATTCAATTCCTTTTACATGTTCATGTTTTTGTATTTCTAATTTATCTTTATGTGGTTTTCCTTTTTTATCTGGATTTTACAGAAAGGATTTGGTTTTAGAACAGTTATCTTATAGATTTAATAATTTGTACATTTTTATGTTATTTTATTTTTCTGTGGGGTTGACAGTTTGTTACAGTTTTCGTTTAATTTATTTTTGTATAAGAGGTACTAGAGGTTTAATATTAACTAGTAATTATATTGAGAAGGGGGAAATAATTTATTCTTTAATTTTATTAACTATGTTATCAATTATTAGAGGCAGAGTCTTTAGATGATTAATTCATTCTTTTCCTACTTTTATATGTTTCCCCTTACATCTAAAATTACTTCCTTTATTTTTTGTTGGGTTGGGGGCTTGACTAGGTTATAGTCTATCTTTGTTGAGTCTTTATGATAATATTTTCGGATTATTACATAATTATTTAATTGAATTTATAAGTCAAATATGATTTATACCTAACTTTAGAACTTACATAGTTTATAATAAAATGTTAATTTATTCTAAAATAAGATCTTCTTTTATAGATTCAAGTTGAGGAGAATATATTATTTCTGGTTTATTACCTAGATTAATAATTTATTTTAGATCTTTATATTCTTATTATGAAGCAAATAATATTAAGGTGTATTTAATTAGATTTGTTATTATATTTTTATTTGTTATAATGATTTACTTGAGTATCTTAAAATTAAAGTCTAACTTTGAAGAAGTTATTATAAGGTTAATTCCTTCTCAGGTATTTATAAAGAATTTAATTCTTATTTTCTCATTGAAAATGAGGTGTTTTACTTTAAACTATACAAATTAAAAAAGAGAAAAACGGATTTTAACCGCTTTAAAAGATAGTTAGCAGCTTCTTTTAGATGACTTCTTTCTCTTTTAATTGGATTAATATTAATCAATAATTTCATTAACAATGAAAGGCCTCTGCTTTGGCTTCAATTAATTCTGTAAAGGTGAATTTTTTTTTAGATGGCTAGATTAGATAAGGGAAAATACTTTCCTAATTTTAGGTCGAAACTAAATGTAATTTTACTTCATTATCTAATTGTTTTTCTGAGGCAGATTATAGATTTATAATATTTTTTAATTGCAAATTAAATGTTAAATTTAACTACAACCCCTTTGTATTTAAATTATTTGGCTCATTCTAGCACTCCATTATTTCATTCATGATATAATCCTAAAATTAAAATAAAAATGAAGAAAGTGATAACGGTAATTCATGTTCTGGTTAATCTTCATTTCATAATAATAATGATGGGCAAGATAATTGCAATTTCGATATCAAAGATTAGAAATAGTACTGCAATTAGGAAGAATTGAATTGAGAAAGGAGTTCGTGCAGATCTTTTGGGGTCAAATCCACATTCAAATGGGGATATTTTTTCTCGATCCTTCTTTGAAATTTTTGAAATTGTAGTACATATTATTATTATAATTCTTGTAATAATAATGGCTATTATTGAGGAGGTTAATATTAATATAATTATCTTTTCTTAATTATTAAAGGTCTTTTGATTGGAAGTCAAATATATTAATTTATACTAAAAAGATTTAACTACCTCATCAGTAAATTGAAATGTATAAGAAGAGTCAAATTACGTCAACAAAATGTCAATATCATGCTGCTGCTTCAAATCCAAAATGGTGATTTATTGAAAAATGGCATTTAATATGACGAATTAGACATACCAATAGAAAAATAGTTCCAATTATGACGTGTATTCCATGGAACCCTGTTGCTATGTAAAAGCAGGATCCATAAATTGAGTCACTAATACAAAATCTAGCTTGTATGTATTCATAAGCTTGTAAAAATGTAAAATAAATTCCTAAGATTGTAGTTATTATTAATCTTTTAGTTGTTTCAGAGTAATTATTATTTATTATTCTGTGATGAGCTCACGTAACAGTTATTCCTGAGCATAATAAAATTATTGTGTTTAATAAAGGAATCTCTATAGGGTTAAATACAATAATACCTTTTGGAGGTCAATTTATTCCAATTTCTACCGTAGGGGCTAATCTTCTATGGAAAAATCCTCAAAAGAATGAGATAAAGAATAATACTTCAGAGATAATAAATAAAATTATTCCAATTTTTAGACCATTAGTTACTTTAATTGTATGATGTCCTTGGAATGTTGCTTCCCGAACAATATCTCGTCATCATTGAATTATTGTTAATAATAAAATTATTATACCCATATAAAATAAATATATTTTATTTATATGGAATCATATAATTATCCCTGAGGTTAAAGTTATTGCTCCAATTGAGCCTGTTAAAGGTCAAGGACTATAATCTACTAAGTGATATGGGTGATTTTTATGTATCTTCATATTTAATCTAAATTTAATGTATTACTTCTCTAGAATATAATGTAGTTAATACTGAAAATACATAAGCTTGAATTATTGCTACTGCTACTTCAAATATTATTAGGGTAATTTGAATTATAATAATAAGGGATAAAGCTATAACATTATTAATATCAGTTGATTTATTTCCTAATAATCTTAACAATAAATGTCCTGCAATTATATTTGCAGTTAATCGTACAGCTAGACTACCTGGTCGGATAATATTTCTAATTGATTCAATTAAAACTATAAAAGGTATTAATAATCTTGGAGTACCATTTGGTACTAAATGAGCAAATATCGATTTTGTATTTTGAGTTCACCCAAAAATTATTATACTTAATCATAATGGTAGTGCTATTGTTAAAGAAAAGGTTAAATGACTTGATCTTGTAAAGATATAAGGGAACAGCCCTATAATATTATTTATTATAATAAAGACAAACAGGGCAACAGTTAATAAAGTCAGCCCTTTTGAATTAGAGTTTAATAATATTTTAAATTCGTTATGTAATTTTTGTGTAATTAAATTAAATAATATTATTAATCGTCTGGGTAATATTCAGTAATGATAAGGAATTAATAATAATCCTAAAAATGTTCTTAGTCAATTTAATGAATATTTCAATGATGTTGCAGGGTCAAAGGTTGAAAATAGATTTGTTATCATATTCAGGTCAAGTTTTTAATTTTTTTGTAGTAGGTTATTTTATTAATTATTATATTTTTATTAGTAAAATAGATTATAATATTGAATAATATAAATGTAAAAATAAATATTATGAATAACACTTCTCATCATAAAGGGGATATTTGAGGCAATAAAGATTACCCCTCACATAGATAATTTTAACTTGACAAGTTAAGGTTTTAATTAAACTAAATCTTTCCATTAAGAGTATCCTTTAAATACTATAGTTTGGTTTAAGAGACCAATGCTTAAAATTTTCAGCCACTTAATGATATTAGATTAATTCATTTTAGGAAGTTTTCTGTTGTTGTTCTCTCTATAACAATAGGTATAAATCTATGATTAGCTCCACAAATTTCTGAACATTGACCATATATGATTCCCGGTCGATTTATGTTAATAGTTCCTTGATTTAGACGACCAGGTACAGCATCAATCTTAATTCCTAGTGATGGAATAGCTCATGAATGTAATACATCTGCTGCTGTAATAACTACTCGGGTTTGAATATTTATGGGTAAGATTGTTCGATTATCAACATCTAAAAGTCGATTATCATTTGAATTTAATTCATTAGTTGGTTTTATATAGGAATCAAATTCAATATCAGAGAAATCTGAATATTCATATCTTCAATATCATTGATGACCAATTACTTTTAGAGTAATGGAAGGATTGTTAACTTCATCAATTATATAAAGTAATCGTAAGGAAGGCAATGCAATAAAGATTAAAGTAATTGCTGGTAATATTGTTCAAATTAATTCAATTGTTTGACCTTCTAGTAAGTATCGATTAATTAATAAATTATTTGTTAATCTAATTAAAATATAAACTACTATTATTGTAATTATTGATAAAATTATAATTGTGTGATCATGGAAAAATGTGAGTTGCTCTATTAATGAAGAATTTGCATCTTGAATTATAATGTTTCCTCAGGTTGCTATTTCTAATGAAGAATAATTAATTCTCATATATGAAGCTTAAATTCATTGCACTATTCTGCCACATTAGAATACTGAAATTATAATAGGAATTTCATTATAAGAATGTTCAGCAGGAGGGGTTTTTTGTAATCATTCAATTCTTGATATTATATTTTCGTAAAACATTAAGGTTCGTTTTGAAATAATACTTTCTCATAAGATTATAATAAATATAATAATTCTAATTATTGATATGATTCTTCCAATTGATGAAATGATATTTCATCCAGTATATCTATCTGGGTAATCTGAATATCGTCGAGGTATTCCTCTTAATCCTAGAAAATGTTGAGGGAAAAATGTTATGTTTACTCCTATAAATATAGTGAAAAATTGGATCTTTAGTCATTTAGGATTTATTGTTAATCCTGTAAATAAAGGGTATCATTGGATAAATCTTCCTATAATTGCAAATACAGCTCCTATTGATAAAACATAGTGGAAGTGGGCTACTACATAGTAGGTGTCATGCAAAATAATATCAATTGAAGAATTTGCTAAGATAACTCCCGTTAACCCTCCAATAGTAAATAAGAATACAAATCCTAAGGATCATAGTATTGAAGGGGAGTAATTTATCTTGATTCCATGTAATGTTGCTAATCATCTAAAAATTTTAATTCCAGTTGGAACAGCAATAATTATAGTTGCTGATGTAAAATATGCTCGGGTATCTACATCTATACCTACAGTAAATATATGATGAGCTCATACAATAAACCCTAGGATGCCAATAGCTAGTATTGCATAAATTATTCCAATGTTACCAAATGTTTCATTTTTACCTCTTTCTTGACTAATAATATGGGAAATTAAACCAAATCCTGGCAAGATTAGAATATAAACCTCCGGGTGTCCGAAAAATCAGAACAAGTGTTGATATAAAATAGGGTCTCCTCCTCCTGAGGGATCAAAGAATGATGTATTGAAATTTCGATCTGTTAATAACATTGTAATGGCTCCTGCTAAAACAGGTAAGGATAATAAAAGTAGTAATGCTGTGATTCCGACTGATCAAACAAATAAAGGGATACGCTCAGGGGTTATCCCTGTGGGGCGTATATTTATAATAGTTGAAATAAAGTTTACAGCTCCTAGGATAGAAGACACTCCTGCTAAATGTAATGAAAAAATTGCTAGATCAACAGAGGCCCCTCTATGGGATAAATTACTTGATAAAGGGGGATATACTGTTCATCCAGTACCAGCCCCTGCTTCTACTAAACTGCTTATTATTAAAAGGGTTAATGAAGGGGGTAGCAGTCAAAATCTTATATTGTTTATTCGAGGGAATGCTATATCAGGGGCTCCAATTATTAAAGGTACTAGCCAGTTTCCAAATCCTCCAATTATAATTGGTATAACTATAAAAAAAATTATTACAAAAGCATGTGCTGTAACAATTACATTATAAATTTGATCATCTCCAATAAAATTACCAGGTTGGCCTAACTCAATTCGAATAATTAATCTTATAGCGGATCCTACCATTCCTGCTCATATCCCAAAAATAAAATATAAAGTACCAATATCTTTATGATTAGTTGAATAGAATCATTTATTCAAATTGAATTGATAGAGTGACTGAAGTATATAGGTGATAAATTGTAAATTTATTTATGGTTAATTAAGCCCTCTATCATTACTAAATTAAATGTAGCTTTATAGTCAATTTTTATGATATTAGACTGCAATTCTAAAGTAGATTATTTAATCTAAAGCTTATATTATATGTATATATTTAACTTTGAAGGTTAATAGTTTTTTTTAACTTAAAGCTTTTAAGTTAAAATCTTTAATTATTATATAATATCTATAATTATAATTAAAGGCAATCTTAAATTGATCATTAAGATAATGATAGTTGAATTATTATTATAATTATTATTAGATCATTTAATTGAAGAATTGAAAGATAAAAACATATTAGTCATTACTCGAAGGTAATATATTAGTGTTACTAGGCTAATTATAATTATAATTAAAATTAATAAAGTTTCTTGTTCTTTAACAAGGGTTTGAATTACAATTCATTTAGGCAAAAATCCAATAAAAGGGGGCAAGCCTCCTATACTTAATATTATAATGGAGAATCTGATTTTTTCTGTATTACTTATATTAATGCTTCTTATTTGATTAATAAAATTAAATTTATAGTTAAAAAATAGGTAGCATAAAGAGATTATTATGAATCTATAAGTGATTAAATAGATAATTCATAAATTTATTGACTTATTAATAGCTAATATTCACCCAATATGATTAATTGATGAATATGCCATTATTTTACGTAAGGAGGTTTGATTTAAACCTCCTAGAGCTCCTACTATCACTGATATAATAATTATTAAATTAATATTATAATTATTTATATTTCTAATTATAAATAAAGGGGCAATTTTTTGTCATGTCAATATAATCCCGCATTTATTTCACTCTATTTTTGTAATAATATTTGGAATTCATATATGGAATGGGGCGGCCCCTAATTTAATTATAATTCTTATTAAAATTATTATATTAATTAGATTTATTGGGATCAAATACTTACATATTATGATTAATACTCTTATTATTAATAGTATGCTTCTAACTCTTTGGGTTAAAAAATAAATTATAGCCGCTTCAGATCTTGATTTATTGATTTTAAGTAGAATTAAAGGAATAAATGATATTATATTGATTTCAAGACCAATCCATATTCTAATTCAATTATTAGATGATAATGTAATTATAGTGCTTATAATTATAGAACTAAAAAATAAATATCTTCTTTTCTTTAATTAGAGAGGAGAGGATATATTCTCTATAAATAGGGTATGAACCTACTAGCTTATTTTAGCTTACCTTTCTTATTAATTATATTTAAGTGTTAGAAGCACGGAAAATTTTGATTTTTCAGGATATGGTTTAATTCCATAAAATATAATAAGAGTATTATTATACATGTTCTATTCTATCAAAATAGTCCTATTAATTTCAGGCATCTTATT